GATTTTTCATTATCTCAATTGAAGTAATGAGCCCCAATATTGGTATATTGGGAGCTCATTACTTCAACTAGTCCCCATGTTCTTCGAATGGATCTCTTAGTTGTTGAGAGGGTTGCCCAAAAGCAGTATATAAGGCATACCCAGTAAAACTTACAAGTAAACCAGATATAGAGATAGCAACTAGGGTTGCTGTTTCCATTCTTATAAAATTTCAAGACCACAATGGATCTATAGGATAAAATCCTATATTTACAATGGAATGGTATACAAAGTCAACAGATCTCAATGAATAAAAAAAAAAATAGGATTTATGGCTACACAAACCGTTGAGGGTAGTTCTAGATCTGGTCCAAGACGAACTGCTGTAGGGGATTTATTGAAACCGTTGAATTCAGAATATGGTAAAGTAGCTCCGGGATGGGGAACTACTCCTTTGATGGGTGTTGCAATGGCTCTATTTGCGATATTTCTATCTATTATTTTAGAGATTTATAATTCGTCCATTTTACTGGACGGAATTTCTATGAATTAGATTCACAAGAACCTACTAACTAGCTTTTTTTAATTTAATATAATAAAAAATAAAGTTACGCATTTAGGTCTTTGATTTTTAGCCCATTCCATTTTGAATTTGGTAGTTCGACCGTGGAATTTCGTTGTTTCTGTATTTCCGGAATATGAGTGTGCGACTTGTTAGAATTGATCTTATTGAAAATACAGAACGAAAAAAGGATCTGTCATCTTGATAGAGATGGTTTTACCCCGTCAGATATTTTTCTAGTATCTGGAGCACGGAATATAGAAAATGGATTTTAAAGTATTAGAACTATGATTCATACTTAATATTTCGACCTCGCAACCGGACTTTCAAAAATTTTTCTAAGAAGATAAGTTAGAATAAATCAAAATATTTTGATTCTTTCAAACTGCCACTGCTTGTCTTTATTTTGATCAAAGCACAAACTTTTGATTTTTTTTTTCATTCTATCATTTATTGAATAAGTGATAATCCAGCAGTTCTTACTCAGGGAATTTTTGGACATTAAAGGTTTTTTTGAATCATCGTGGTTCTGGTATGAATCTGAGGTTTTGTTTAATTGTTCATAGGGTCTTAACAAGAGAATTTTTATCAATACTAATAATAAAGAAGACAGCAGTAAAGTCACATTATACAAAAAAAAAATAAATAAAAGAAAAAATGAAGTAAATAGAATATTCAAGAGGCCTGTAAGGATCAAGATAAAGACGAGTGAGCCGACTTGAGATTTTGGCATTATAACCGCAAAGAATAGCTTTCGGATTTCCATATTTTTCTTATCTTCATATAAGATTTGGAATAATAGGATTAAGTTAAGAAGTTTCAAACTTTTTATTAAACATATCCGTTTCCGTTACAACCAGTATTGGGGTATTTCTGTTTGAGCCGTACGAGATGAAATTCTCATATACGGTTCTCAGAGGGGGAGTTCCCTTGGTTTACCTATCTCAATAAAGTCTATGATTGGTTCGAAGAACGTCTTGAAATTCAGGCGATTGCCGATGATATAACTAGTAAATACGTTCCTCCTCATGTCAACATATTCTATTGTTTAGGAGGAATTACACTTACTTGTTTTTTAGTCCAAGTAGCAACGGGGTTTGCTATGACCTTTTATTATCGTCCGACCGTTACTGAGGCTTTTACTTCTGTTCAATATATAATGACTGAGGCTAACTTTGGTTGGTTAATCCGATCAGTTCATCGATGGTCGGCAAGTATGATGGTTTTAATGATGATCCTGCACGTATTTCGTGTGTATCTCACCGGCGGTTTTAAAAAACCTCGCGAATTGACTTGGGTTACGGGTGTTGTTTTGGCTGTATTGACCGCATCTTTTGGTGTAACTGGTTATTCCTTACCTTGGGACCAAATTGGTTATTGGGCAGTCAAAATTGTAACAGGGGTACCTGAAGCTATTCCTGTAATAGGATCGTCTTTGGTGGAGTTATTACGCGGAAGTGCTAGTGTAGGACAATCTACCTTGACTCGTTTTTATAGTTTACATACTTTTGTATTACCTCTTCTTACTGCTGTATTTATGTTAATGCACTTTCCAATGATACGTAAGCAAGGCATTTCCGGTCCTTTATAGAGAATATATATGGATCATAGATATTTGTAATCAATCATTTATCATTTTGGGGAGGAACAAAAGTATTTCATTGCTACAAATATGGATTATTAAAAATAATAAGACATGTATTTGGATATTTCCCTTCAACTTAACACTTAACAAAATTAGAGTGTTTTTTTATTTGACATACACGAATAGTTGAAGGGGATTCTCCGAAGAAAAAAATGGATTATGGGAGTGTGTGATTTGAACTATTGATTGGACCGCGCAGATGGATGACTTTTTCTTATCTGCCACATTTGAATTTGCAATAAAATGTGTCTTTGTTCCAACCACCGCGCAAGCCCCCTACAGAGGATAGGCCGGTTCGCTTGAAGAGACTCTTT